TTTTAAAGTCTTATATGGAGGTTTTTGGCTAGGGAAAGTTATTGGGTTGAATGAATTTTCTGTATTAATTTCGTTTAATCACCATATAAATAGGGTGGTAACGTAAAAAACCTATCTGGTAATCTGCATACTTTTCTTGTTTTTGGGGTTTGGCAAGAGCTTCGGTTGTCTGCAGAATGATAGGGGGGTAAGGGGGGTTTGAACTACAAAAACTTTTGAATTTAACGTGCGTGCGTGTGCGTGTGTGCGTATGCGTATGCGTGTGCGTATGCGTATGCGTATGCGTGTGCGTATGCGTATGCGTGTGCGTATGCGTATGCGTATGCGTATGCGTGTGCGTATGCGTATGCGTGTGCGTGTGCGTATGCGTATGCGTATGCGTGTGCGTGTGCGTATGCGTGTGCGTGTGCGTATGCGTATGCGTATGCGTGTGCGTATGCGTGTGCGTGTGCGTATGCGTGTGCGTGTGCGTATGCGTATGCGTATGCGTGTGCGAATTTTCTGCACCCGGGGGGATCTACAAAGGAAAAAATCTATGTCTATCGAGCATTAATTAAAAAGTTGAGCCTCAGCTAATATGCATTGTCCAAATTAATGTCCCAAGTCCGTCTACAATCGAATTGGCTCGCGGAGGCCTCACCCGGCCATGGGGAGTGATAGCAAGACCTAAAAAATTAAAAATACCAAAGGCATGACACCACAGTTATGTGTCGGCATGGGCTGATTAGTAATTAATCCATCGAGATGTCTTATTTAAGAGGAAAGAGTGGGCGATTTTAGGTGAGATGGTCCTGAAGAAAGAACCAGATGTCTTTTAAAAAGAGTGTTTAGAAACCCCCAAGTTTAATGGGCCCGGGGCGAGAAGAGGTATACTTTTCACAAGGGTTGCTGGTTTCACGTGAGTTGAACGATTAAGAGATAACCTAATGGAAGTGATATGCATGTATTCGGATAAATGATTTGACTGAATGTGGTATGCACGATTATACATATATGTATTAAATGAATTGACATAATGTCCATGCTTATAAGCATGTGGTAAATAAATAATGTAAAATGTACATATAATGTATTAAATAATTTAATTTAATGTACATGCTTATAAGCATGTGGTAAATAAATAATGTAAAATGTACATATAATGTATTAAATAATTTAATTTAATGTACATGCTTATAAGCATGTGGTAAATAAATAATGTAAAATGTACATATAATGTATTAAATAATTTAATTTAATGTACATGCTTATAAGCATGTGGTAAATAAATAATGTAAAATGTACATATAATGTATTAAATAATTTAATTTAATGTACATGCTTATAAGCATGTGGTAAATAAATAATGTAAAATGTACATATAATGTATTAAATAATTTAATTTAATGTACATGCTTATAAGCATGTGGTAAATAAATAATGTAAAATGTACATATAATGTATTAAATAATCAAGTGGATAAATTAAATCTATAATTGATGAATTTGTAATTTGTTTAATCTCTATAAATAAGTATGCAAGGAATAGTTTAATAAGAATACCAGCTTTGGGTGTTGGTGGTGGAGCAATAGTTTCTTCCTTGAATATCTTTGGAAACTTATTGTTTCATTTCTGGTTTACAAGACCAGAGTATTAGTTATACTACAAAGACAGTCTCACTTTAAGAAATAATTTTCTATTAGCCCTGCAATTGGAAGAAGAATTAAAATAATAGAGAAGTAGGTAATTGAGGCTAATTGACCAATGATAATGTATGGGTGTTCAACTGGTTGGCCTCCAATTCATGTTAAAGTTAGGAGGTCAGCTGTCAGAAGTCAAAATAAACATTGACTGATAGGTCGGAATGTTATGCTTCGTTGTTTGGCTGTGTGTAGAATAGGAAATAAAATTAGGATAAGAATAGATAAAATTAATGCTACTACCCCACCTAATTTGTTTGGAATTGAGCGAAGAATAGCGTAAGCAAATAGGAAGTATCATTCAGGTTTAATATGAGGTGGTGTATTAAGAGGATTTGCTGGTGTATAGTTATCTGGGTCTCCTAAAAGATCTGGGGAGAAAAGAACTAAGGTAAGGAATATAAGAAGAAAAAATATGATTCCTAGAATATCTTTAAGTAAGTAGTAAGGGTGAAATGGAATTTTATCACTATCAGAGTTTAATCCTGAGGGATTGTTTGATCCTGTTTCGTGAAGAAAGAGAATGTGAATTCCAGCTAATGCGGTAACGATGAATGGAAGAATAAAGTGAAAAGCAAAGAATCGGGTTAGTGTGGCTTTGTCTACTGAAAAGCCCCCTCAAATTCACTGTACTAATTCAGTTCCAATATAAGGGATAGCTGATAGAAGGTTGGTGATGACTGTAGCGCCTCAGAAGGATATTTGTCCTCATGGAAGAACATACCCTATAAAGGCTGTTGCTATAACAGAGAATAGAAGTACTACGCCAATATTCCATGTTTCAACCATCATATAAGACCCATAATAAATTCCTCGGCCTACATGAATAAAGAGACAAATAAAGAATATAGATGCTCCATTGGCATGGAGATATCGAATTAGTCAACCATAGTTTACGTCTCGGCAAATGTGAGTAACTGATGAAAAAGCTGTTAAAGTATCAGAGGTATAGTGTATTGCTAAGAAAAGGCCTGTGATGATTTGGATAGTTAGGCATAGAGCTAGAAGTGATCCAAAGTTCCATCATGATGAGATATTTGATGGGGCGGGTAAGTCAATAAATGTATTGTTTACAATTTTTAGGAGAGTGTGGGATTTTCGTAAATTTGTCATTAATAGTTCTTGTAGTTGAATTACAACAGTGGTTTTTCATATCACTAGTCATGGTTTAATTCCATGTGAGAATTATGACTGCTTTTATTACTTTAGTATTGAGTGGGTTATTTGTAGTTGGGTTTGCTGTTTTTTCATCTAAACCATCACCAATTTATGGTGGGGTTGGTTTAATTATTAGTGGTGGGGTTGGGTGTGGAATTGTAATGAATTATGGAGGGTCTTTTTTAGGAATGTTAGTATTTTTAGTTTATTTAGGAGGGATGTTAGTTGTGTTTGGTTATACTACAGCTATAGCTATGGATGAGTACCCTGAAATGTGGCTTTTAAATAAGGTGGTGCTTGTTGGTCTGTTTGTGGGGTTAGTTTGTGAGTTAGTGTTGGTATTGATAATAGAGTATGATGTGGAGAAAGTTGAGTTAGTTTTAAATTTTAATGGTGAGGGGGATTGAGTAATTTATGATTCAGGGGATAGTGGATTTTTTAGTGAGGAAATGGGTGGTGTAACTGCTTTATACAGTTATGGGTATTGATTAATGATTGTTTCTGGATGATCATTGGTGTTTTGTGTAGTAGTAATTATAGAAATCACTCGAGGAAATTAGAATAGGGATAGTGTTAGTGCTATAATTACAGAGATAATAATTGTTAGGGAATAGAATTTTAGTATTCCTTTTTGGTTAGAAATTATTGAAGCTATTTTAGTTTGAGTAAGGGAAATTAGGTTTGGTATACTTATTTCAAGAATAGTAAGGTCTGTTCGAGTAAATGAAAATTTTTGATAAATATGTAGGTTGATGAAAGTTGGGAGGCGATGGGTAATAGTTGAGAAGTATCCAAGTATGTTAGAGAAAGAGAACTTTAGTGAGGATGATGGAAGTTTAAGGTTATAGGTTATTGAATTTAGTTCTATTGCTAGGATAAATCCTATAATGGTAATGGCTAGAGCTGAAAGCTTTAGGTAGATAGGCATAGTTATTTGAGGAACAGTAACAGGGGTGATACTGCTTGACAGTATAAACCCTGCGAAGATGCTTCCTAATAACAGTCGTTTAATAGGATTTATAAGAAGGGGGTTATTTTCATTAATTGTGTTAGAAGAATTAAATCGTGGTTGGCCTAGTAGGGAGAAGAAAATAATTCGAGTGCTGTAGACAGCTGTTAAAGAGGTTGCAATTAATGTTAATAACAGGGCTCAGGCGTTTGTATACGACGTGTTGGAAGTCTCGATGATTAGGTCTTTAGAGTAAAATCCTGTAAGAAAAGGTGTGCCTGTAAGGGCTAGGCTTCCAATAATTAGGGATGAGGAGGTCAGTGGTATAATCTTTAGAAGTCCTCCTATTTTTCGAATATCTTGTTCGTCGTTTAGGTTATGAATGATTGATCCAGAGCATATAAATAGTATTGCTTTAAAGAATGCGTGAGTACAGATATGAAGAAATGCGAGATGAGGTTGGTTAATACCAATTGTTACTATTATTAATCCTAGTTGACTTGAAGTTGAGAAAGCTACAATTTTTTTAATATCATTCTGTGTTAAGGCGCATAAAGCTGCATAGAGTGTTGTTAGGGCACCTGTACATAAAATTATTGTTTTAATTATCATATTATTTTGTAAGATTAAGTTGAATCGGATTAATAAAAATACGCCTGCAACTACTATTGTACTGGAATGAAGAAGGGCTGATACAGGAGTAGGGCCTTCTATGGCTGAAGGTAGTCATGGGTGAAGTCCAAATTGGGCTGATTTGCCTATAGCAGCTAATAAAAGTCCTAGAAGGGGGATGTTATTGTTGTAGGATAAAGTAAAAATCTGTTGGAGTTCTCATGTGTTTAAGTAAATTAAATATCAGGTTATAGCTAGAATAAATCCAACATCTCCAATTCGGTTATAAAGGATGGCTTGTAAGGCTGCTGTATTAGCATCTGTTCGTCCGTATCATCATCCAATTAGAAGAAAAGACATAATCCCTACGCCTTCTCACCCAATGAATAGTTGGAATATGTTATTTGCTGTCACGAGAATCAGTATAGTGATGAGAAATATTAAAAGGAATTTGAAAAATTTATTAATATTAGGGTCTGAGTGTATATATCATATAGAGAATTCTAGAATTGATCATGTAACGTATAAGGCTACAGGTATAAATAGTAATGAGAAGTAGTCAAGTTTTAGGCTGATTGACAAATTTAAGCTGTGAATAGTAATTCAATTTCAGTAGATTGTTATAGATTCTTGGTTAGATAAAATAAAGAAGATTATGGGGATTATTGATATAAAAAATGCGTTAGCTACTGTTAGTTTGATGTAGTGGGGAAGGTTAAATAGGTTAGATAACTTGGTTGGTAATGTTAGGGGTAAAATTAGAATGATTAGGGTTAGGGTAAATGATAGAAAAATAATGTTAATTACTTTTATTTGGAGTTGCACCAAAGTTTTTGGTTCCTAAGACCAAAGGATTACTTCTATCCTTTAAAAGTCAAGATAACCGTAGATTTATGTACGGAAAATATGAATTAGCAGTTCATAAGAATTATCTCGGTAAATAAGAGTGGTTAGGCTCTATTGTTAGATTCACAATCTAATGTTTTTTTTTAAACTATATTTACAGAATGTTGTTCCAAGGATTACTGAGGGTTTTAGGGATAGAAGGATAATTGGTAAAATATGGAGAAATATAAGGGTATGTTCACGTGTGAAGGAGGGAGAAATGGTTTTTATGTATGATGTAGTAGATCCCCGTTGTGTTGTAATTAATATATAAAGAGTATAAAGGGCTGTGATTAAGATATTAACTCCTAAAATAATAATTGATATATTAGATCAGGAGAAGATTGATGTGAGAATTATTAACTCCCCTAGAAGATTAATTGATGGGGGGAGTGCTAGGTTGGTTAGTCCTCCTAACAGTCAGCAGAGTATTATTAAGGGAAGAATGGATTGGATCCCTCGAGCTAGGATGAGGTTGCGGCTATGGATTCGTTCATAGTTAGTATTAGCTAAGCAGAAGAGAAGTGATGATGTTAAACCGTGAGCTAATATTAGGGCTGTTGCTCCTATAAAGCTTCAGGGAGTTTGAATTATAATTGCTACAATTACTAAGGCTATGTGACTGACTGAAGAGTAAGCAATAAGAGATTTTAGGTCAGTTTGGCGTAAGCAAATTGAGCTAGTTATAATTATTCCTCATAGGGAGAGTAAGATGAATGGGTAGATAATTAGTTCTGTAGGTTGGTTAATAATTAAAATAATTCGTATTATGCCATATCCACCTAATTTTAGTAACACAGCTGCAAGGATTATTGATCCAGCAATTGGGGCTTCTACATGGGCTTTAGGAAGTCATAGGTGAACTCCATATAAAGGTATTTTTACTATGAAAGCTAATATGCATGCTAGTCATAATAATGAACTGGATCAGTAATTTGGAATACAAATTTTTGGTCAAATTTGGAGAAGGAGAAAATTTAGGGACCCTAGGGAGAATTGAAGATATGTTAAGGCTACTAATAAAGGGAGTGACCCAATTAAAGTGTAAAATAAAAAATAGGTTCCTGCATTGAGTCGTGCTGATTGATTCCCTCATCGGGTGATGATGATGAGAGTTGGGATAAGTGTTGCTTCAAATAAAATGTAAAATATAATTATTTCTGTTGCTGAGAATGTCATGATAAGAATAGCTTGTAAAGAAACTATTAGAGAGATATACAGTTTTTTATTAAAAAGGCTTTCATTGTTTATATGATTTTGGCTTGCTATAAGTATTAGTGGAAGTAATCAGGTTGTAAGAGTTAGTAAAGGTGAGGATAGGTTATCTGTGAAGAATGTAGGGGAGAAATTTAGGCTAAGTGTGTCATGTTGATAGATAAAAGTTAGGCTAATAGCGCTGATGAGAATGCTGTAAAGTGTTGTATTAAGTCAAATAAATTTGCCTGGGGACAATCATGTTAGAGGAAGGAGTATAAATGTAGGAATTAGAATTTTTAGCATTGTAATAAGTTTAGGTTTTGGACATAATCTACTCCGTATGTGTTTGATACCATAACTAGAAGAGATAGGCCTACTGCAGCTTCGCATGCTGCAAATACTAGAAGAATTAAAGGGAATGTTATAGCTATAGAGTTATTAAGTGTCAGTATGGAGATACATATTAGGATAAAAATTGATAATATTATACCCTCTAGGCAAAGGAGAGAGGATATAAGATGTGATCGGTATATTAGTAAGCCCACAGTAGCTATAGAGAATGCCAAGATAGTGTTGACTGTGACAAATTGCATTTGATAATTATGAATTAAATCATAGTCTAATGGGTCGAAACCATTAATTTTTGTTAAACTAATTATCATTATTCTTTTCATTCTAATCCTTTGTTAAATCATTCATAAGCCAAGCTTGAGGCTAGAAGGATAATGAGAATAATAGCTAGAACAATAGTTGTAGGAAGATTAAAATTTTGTGATGCTCAAGGAAGTGGAAGAAGAAGAGCAATTTCTAAATCAAAAAGAAGAAAAGTAATAGCGATTAGAAAAAATTTTATAGAGAAAGGAAGTCGTGCTGAACCCATTGGGTCAAAGCCGCATTCATAAGGGCTAGTTTTTTCTGAGTATAAGTTAAGTTGAGGGAGTCAAAATGCTAGGATTACTAAAATAATTGATAAGGTTAGGTTAATAAATATAGTAACTAAAATATTAATTATCCTTTCTTGAGGTAAGTTCAAGACTTATTGATTGGAAGTCAATTATACTATTTATATTAAAAGGATAAGATCCTCATCAGTAAATAGAGATATAAAGGAATAATCATACTACGTCCACAAAGTGTCAGTATCATGCTGCTGCCTCGAAGCCGAAATGGTGATTATGCGTAAAATGAAATAGAAGTTGACGGATAAAACAAACTAGAAGAAATGTGGAACCAATAATTACATGAAGTCCATGAAATCCAGTGGCTATGAAAAAAGTTGATCCGTATACTCCATCGGAGATGGTAAAGGGTGCTTCGTAGTACTCTATTGCTTGTAAAATAGTGAAATAAATTCCTAGGAGAATTGTAATAGCTAGGGCTTGAATAGTATTTATCCGATTACCTTCTATAAGACTATGATGGGCTCATGTAATGGATACGCCGGAGGCTAGTAGGACTGTGGTATTAAGAAGAGGGACTTCGAGGGGGTTAAGAGGTTGGATTCCTGCTGGGGGTCATAAGCCTCCTAATTCAGGTGTTGGGGCCAGGCTGGAGTGATAAAATGCTCAGAAAAATCCTGCGAAGAAAAATACTTCAGAAATGATAAATAAAATTATACCATAGCGTAGGCCTTTTTGGACAATAGGGGTGTGATGACCTTGAAATGTTCCTTCACGAATGATATCTCGTCATCATTGAAAGACTGTAAGAAAGTTAGTTAGTACGCCTAGGATTAGAAGGATAGAAGAATTATAGTGAAATCATATGATTAAACCTGAAGTTAGTAAGAGGGCTGATAATGCTCCTGTAATAGGTCATGGACTAGGATTGACTATATGAAAAGCGTGGGTTTGGTGGGTCATTAGGTATTGTCATGTAGGTAGAGACTTACTAGAAGTGTAAAAACATATGCTTGAATTAATGCTACAGCAAATTCAAGAATAGTTAGGAGTAGAAGAATAATGAAAGAAAGTAATGCTGTTGGTGGGCTAATAGAGGTAAGTGCTAGGGTTGCTCCTCCGATTAGGTGAATCAGGAGGTGTCCTGCTGTAATATTTGCTGTTAGCCGCACTGCTAGTGCTACTGGTTGAATAAATAAGCTAATAGTTTCAATTAGGATAAGTATAGGAATTAAGGCTAATGGGGTTCCTTGAGGAAGAAAATGTGCTAAAGATGCTTTAGTTTTAAATCGGAATCCTAGGATTACAGTCCCTGCTCATAATGGAATGGCTATTCCTAGGTTAAGGGAGAGTTGTGTTGTTGGGGTAAATGAGTGGGGAAGGAGACCAAGTAGATTTGTTGAGCCAATAAACATAATAAGAGAAGTTAATATTAGTGTTCATGTTTGGCCTTTATGGCTATGAATAGATATTATTTGTTTAGAAGTAAGTTTAATTACTCATTGTTGTAAGGTAACTGTCCGGTTATTAATTAGTCGAGATGGAGAAGGGAAAAATAAGATGGGAAATATAGTAATAAAAATAAATACTGGAATTCCTAAAAATATTGGGGTAATAAAAGAGGCGAATAAATTTTCGTTCATTTTGTTTCTCATGGGTTATCATGGGAGATGCGTTTAAGTTTTTTAGCTTCTGGATTATGAAAAAATAGGTGTGATGATATTTTTAATTGGAAAAGGATAAAGAGGGTAATTAATATAAAAATAATAGTTCAAAATCAAGTAGATGTATCAAGTTGTGGCATTATCATTAAGGAGAGGGTTAATACTCTCGATAGTTAACTTAAAAGGTTAATGCTGTTCTAGCTTCTTAATGAATTTAAGTTAGAGAATAAGATCATTTTTCAAATGCTTCTAATGGGACGGTTTCTAGAACAATAGGCATAAAACTGTGGTTTGCTCCACAAATCTCTGAGCATTGTCCATAATATAGCCCAGGTCGGGTAGCTAAAAGGGTTATTTGGTTTAGTCGGCCTGGGATTGCATCTGTTTTTAGGCCTAAGGAAGGGATTGCTCAGGAGTGAAGAACATCTTCAGATGAAATAAGAATTCGTACAGTTAGTTCTGTTGGAATAATAACGCGGTTGTCAACTTCTAATAATCGTAGTTGTCCTGGATTTAGGTCTGAAGTTGGGACTATATAGGAATCAAAGCATAGATCTTCATAGTCTGAGTATTCATAGCTTCAATATCATTGGTGACCCATGGTTTTTACAGTTAGTGAGGGGTTATTTATCTCGTCTATTATATAAAGGATTCGTAATGATGGTAAGGCAATTAAAATAAGGATAACAGCAGGTAAAATAGTTCAGATTGTTTCTACTTCTTGAGCGTCTATAGTGCTCGTATGTGTTAATTTTGTAGTTAATATGAGGGAAATAATATACAGGACTAGTGAGCTAATTAAAAACACGATTATTAAAGTATGGTCGTGAAAATATAGGAGTTCTTCTATAATAGGAGAGGATGCATCTTGAAGTCCAAATTCAAATGGATAAGCCATGGAGAGATAAAGGAATTTAACCTTTAATTTCACTTTGACAAAGTGATGTAATTGTTTTACTAATTTCTCGTATTAGTGAGAAAGACATAGAGGTTATGGGGTTGGCTTGAAACCAGTCTTAGGGGGTTCGAATCCTTCCTTTCTTAAATTATTTACTATTAATAAATGTTGGTTCTTCGAATGTATGGTAAGGTGGAGGACATCCATATAATCATTCAATATTTGTTGATGTTAATTCTACTTTTTCTACTTCTCGTTTTGAAGCAAATGCTTCTCAAACTATGAATACTATTATTATTACAGCTGTAAGTGAGATAAAAGATCCTATTGAAGATACTGTGTTTCAAGTAGTGTAGGCGTCAGGGTAATCTGAGTAACGTCGTGGTATACCTGATAACCCTAAGAAATGTTGAGGGAAGAAAGTGATATTTACTCCTACAAATATAACAATAAAGTGGATTTTGGCTCATGTTGAATCTAAAGTGTAGCCTGAGAATAAAGGGAATCAATGTACAAATCCGCCGATAATAGCGAAAACTGCCCCTATAGATAATACATAGTGGAAATGAGCTACTACGTAATAAGTATCATGAAGGACAATGTCAAGAGATGAGTTAGATAGAACAATTCCAGTTAGTCCACCTACCGTAAATAGGAAAATGAATCCAAGTGCTCATAGTATAGCAGGTGATCATTTAATGCAACCTCCGTGAAGTGTAGCTAGTCAACTGAAGACTTTTACTCCTGTAGGAATGGCAATAATTATCGTGGCAGATGTAAAATAAGCTCGTGTGTCTACATCTAAGCCGACAGTAAACATGTGGTGAGCTCATACAATAAACCCAAGGAATCCAATAGATATTATGGCTCATACTATCCCCATATAACCAAAAGGTTCTTTTTTTCCTGAGTAATATGTAACAATATGAGAGATAATCCCAAAGCCAGGAAGAATAAGAATATAGACTTCTGGGTGACCAAAAAATCAGAATAAATGTTGGTAGAGAATAGGGTCTCCTCCTCCTGCAGGGTCAAAGAAAGTGGTGTTTAGATTTCGGTCTGTTAGTAATATTGTGATTCCTGCTGCTAATACTGGGAGAGATAGAAGAAGTAGTACAGCTGTAATGAGAATTGATCATACAAAAAGTGGTGTTTGGTATTGAGAGAGGGCTGGTGGTTTTATGTTAACAATAGTTGTAATAAAATTAATTGCACCTAGAATTGATGACACGCCTGCTAAATGTAGGGAAAAAATAGCCAAATCTACTGATGCTCCTGCGTGAGCTAAATTTCCAGCTAGTGGTGGGTAAACAGTTCATCCTGTTCCTGCACCTGCTTCAACCATAGAAGAGGCGATTAATAGAAGAAAGGATGGTGGAAGGAGTCAAAAGCTCATGTTATTTATTCGAGGAAAGGCTATATCTGGGGCCCCAATTATTAATGGCACTAGCCAGTTTCCGAAGCCTCCTAGCATAATTGGTATTACTATAAAGAAAATTATAATAAATGCGTGGGCTGTTACAATAACGTTATAAATTTGGTCATCACCAAGTAAAGCTCCTGGTTGACCAAGTTCTGCACGGATAAGTAAGCTTAGGGATGTGCCCACTATTCCTGCTCATGCGCCAAAGATTATATATAAAGTTCCAATATCTTTATGGTTTGTAGAAAATAGTCAACGGTTAACGAACATAGGTAAAATGGCTGAGTAATAAGCATTAGACTGTAAATCTAAAGACAGAGGGTTACCTCTTTTTACCAGGCACAGAGGCTCTGTGGTGTAAAACATTTTGAATTGCAAATTCAAGGAAGCAGCTTCAATTCTGCCCGGGCCTCTTCCGCCTCTTCTCCTTTTTTGAGAGGCGGAAGAGGTAGATTGAAGCCAGTTGTTTTGGGTGCTTAGCTGTTAACTAAGTGATTGAAGGATAAAAGCCTTCCGATCTAGAGAGGATTTAGTTTATAAAAATAGCTGTTTTGCATACAGCAGATGTTAGGTTGATCTAGCAGTCCTTATGTTCAGAAGTTAAGTGATTTCACTTACTTAGAGCTTTGAAGGCTCTTGGTCTTGATTATCCTAAACTTCTATGATAGAATAATATATATAGGTGTAAGTGGTAAAAATAGAATAGATAAAGAAATTAAGGAGGGTGAAAATATTAATGGTTTTTGGTTTTTGTGCATTCATTTTATTTTTGATTGGGATGTTGAGGGGAATAGAGTTATTGATGAGGCATAAATGATGCGTATATAAAATATTAAATTAAGAAGAGCTATAATAGCTATAATAGTTGGGAGAATAATATTGTTGTTTTTGGTTATTTCTTGAATGATAAGTCATTTTGGTGCGAAGCCTGAGAGAGGAGGAAGGCCTCCTAATGATATTAATGTGAGGAGAACAATGGATGAAATAGTGAAGTTGGTATTTCATATTTGTGATAATTGAGATGTTGATGTAATATTGTAAGGAGTTAGGAGAATAATTATAGTTAGTGTAATAATAATGTAAATTGATAAATTAAATAATGAAAGTGTGGGGTTATATTTTATAATTATGAGTATTCATCCCATGTGGGCAATTGATGAGTAGGCTAAGATTTTTCGTAGTTGTAGTTGATTTAGTCCTCCTCATCCTCCAATGAAAATAGAGAGCAGGGATGAGATTATAATTAGTTGATTATTGGAGGTTTGGATAGATTGGTAGAGGATAAATATAGGTGCTAGTTTTTGTCATGTAAGAAGAACCAATCCTATTTTTAGAGGGATACCTTGGGTTACTTCAGGGACTCAGAAGTGAAATGGGGCTATCCCTAGTTTTATTAATATAGAAATAGTTAGTAAAGTTGAAGGGAAGTAATTTAGTATGTTTATTACTGTTCATTGATTAGATAAAGAAAAATTTATAATGATAGCAAAAAGAAGAATTATGGAGGCGGAAGCTTGTATTATAAAATATTTCACTGCGGCTTCTGTTGATCGTGGATTTTTTGTGTATATTAGTAAGGGAATCATGGCTAGTATATTTATTTCAAAACCAATTCAGGTAAGAAGTCAGTGTGAACTAAATACAACAATTATTGTACCTGCTAGGATTATAAAAATAATAATACTAAGGGTTAGGGGGTTAATTAGTATGAGAAGGATTAAAACCAACATTTTCGGGGTATGGGCCCGATAGCTTAATTAGCTTATCTTACTTTAAATAGAGTTTGGTGTATAAGGGTAGCACGGGGAATTTTGAGTTCTCAGGGTTAGGTTCAATTCCTAAAGCTCTAGAAATAAGAGGGTTTAAACCTCTATTATTTACTCTATCAAAGTAACTCTTTTATCAGACATATTTCTAAGTGAGTGGGGGAAAACTGCATAGGGAAAAAGGTATAGATACATGTCATATACACATGGCTAGTGTAATAGGTAAAAAATTTTTTCATAAAAGGTGTATAAGTTGATCGTATCGAAATCGTGGGTAGGAAGCTCGGATTCATAAAAAAAGAACGGTAAGAGCTAAAATTTTGGGAACAAGAAATACAGAGAATAATTCTGGGTTTTGGGGGTCATAAAATGGTCCTAGGAATAGGATTGTGGTGAGTGAATTTATTAGAATGATGTTAGCATATTCTGCTAAGAAAAATAGAGCAAAGGGTCCTGCTGCATATTCAACATTAAAGCCTGATACCAGTTCAGATTCCCCTTCTGTTAAGTCAAAAGGGGCTCGGTTTGTTTCTGCTAGGGTAGAGATAAATCATATTATTGTTATGGGCCATGATGGAATAATTAATCAAATAAATTCTTGAGAAGTAATTAGGGATAGCATGTTGAATGATCCTGAAAATAGGATAATAGAGATCAGGATAATAGCTAATGTTACTTCATAAGAGATTGTTTGTGCTACTGCTCGGAGGGCCCCAATTAAGGCATATTTAGAGTTTGATGCTCATCCTGATCATAGAATAGAGTAAACTGATAGGCTTGATACAGCTAAGAGGAATAAAATCCCTAGATTAAGATTAAGGAGAGATTTAGGCATGGGAAGGGGGATTCATAATGATAAGGCAAGGGTTAAAGCTAAGATAGGGGCTAAAATGAATAAAGTGTTTGATGATGAAGTAGGACGAATGGGTTCTTTTGTAAATAATTTAACTGCATCAGCAATTGGTTGAAGTAAACCATATGGTCCTACAATGTTTGGTCCTTTGCGAAATTGTATATAGCCTAAAATTTTTCGTTCTACTAAGGTTAGGAAGGCCACAGCTACGAGAATTGGGGCGATTAGGCATAAAATATTAATAAAATGCATTATGTTAGTGAGAGGAATTGAACCTCTGATAATAAAGTTTTAAGTCTTACGCAATTACCGGGCTCTGCCACACTAACGAACCCTTTTCTTGGGTTAAAAGGTAGTATAAATAGATTAAGATTTTTTCATCTATTATTATAGGGCACTTATAATAAGGTGGCCCTATTTCTCTGGTCCTTTCGTACTGGGAGAAATATAGAATAGATAGAAACCGACCTGGATTACTCCGGTCTGAACTCAGATCACGTAGGACTTTAATCGTTGAACAAACGAACCTTTGATAGCTGCTGCACCATCGGGGTGTCCTGATCCAACATCGAGGTCGTAAACCCTAACTTTCGATACGGACTCTTAAGTAGGATTGCGCTGTTATCCCTAGGGTAACTTGTTCCGTTGATCAAATATAATATTTGGATCAATTAAGATTTTATACTTAGACTTGTTAGTCTTGGTTAAAATCTCTCGGAGGATTTTTTATCCTCCGAGGTCACCCCAACCAAAGTTTAGTATTCAGTTTCAGTATGTTTTATGCCAGATAGGGTATGTATAACTGAATTTGAATATTTTACTAAAGCTCCATAGGGTCTTCTCGTCTTATTTTTATATCCCCGCCTCTTCACGGGGAGGTCAATTTCACTGACTGAAAGTAAGAGACAGTTAAACCCTCGTGAAGCCATTCATACAAGTCCTTAATTAAAGAACAAATGATTATGCTACCTTTGCACGGTCAGGGTACCGCGGCCGTTAAACTTATGTCACTGGGCAGGCGTTGCCTCTAATATTTATTATGCTAGAGGTGATGTTTTTGGTAAACAGGCGGGGTTTGTGTTTGCCGAGTTCCTTTTACTTCTTTTAGTCTTTCCTTAGAAGCACTCCAGTGTTGGGTTAACAATTAAAGTAATAGCATTGTTTATTAGTGGAGTCTAGTTATTTTATTGTTAACTATCAGTGATTTATTCGGTCTGATATAAGTTTGTGCAAGGAGAATTTTATTCTTGTTACTCATATTAGCAGTATTTCTTCTTACATAGGTGTAGAATAACTCAATTAGTAAAATAGGAATTGTTAGGTAAGTAGGAATTAAATAAGGTTTTTTGTTGAGCTTTAACGCTTTCTTAATTGGTGGCTGCTTCTGGGCCTACAATGGTATTTTAAGTGTTTTATTCACTATTTAAGGTTGTATCCTTAGTCTAAAGAGCTGTACCTCTTTAGACTAGCTTTTAAACTTACATTTTAGGTAAAATTCTTTTAGTAAATTTAAAGTTGAACTAATATTCTTTATTGAGTAACCAGCTATCACCAATCTCGTTAGGCTTTTCACCTCTACTCAAAGGTCTTCTCACTATTTTGCCACATAGATGAGTTTGCTCTATTTGGGCTGCCCTTGAGTAGCTCGCTTGGATTCGGGGTTATTTACTTAAGTTCTCTTTGCAAAGGTTATCTAGCTAACCCATTATGCAAAAGGTAAAAGGTGTAATCTTTGCTTTATTTTTCTTTAAGTTTTCTTTCAATCTTTCCCTTACGGTACTTTCTCTATAGTGCCTTTTTAAATTTTCTATCTCCTATACTAGTTGAATAAATGTTTTAGTTTTTTTTTGATATAAATAGTTTAGTTAAAACATAGGTGGACTAGTCTTGGTTCAAAGCGGTCAAATAATTTGAAATCTTTTGGGTGTAAGCCAATTGCTTTAATTTAAGCTACGCTTTGTATCATCCAAGTACACTTTCCAGTATACTTACCTTGTTACGACTTGTCTCCTCTAGTGTATTTTGGTAGGGTTTAAATTATATTTTACTTTTTAACATTTGAGGAGGGTGACGGGCGGTGTGTACGTGCTTCATGGCCAAATTCAATTAAGCTCTCTACTCTTAATTTACTGCTAAATCCTCCTTTAATCTTAAATTTCATTAAGACGTTCCGTTATGTTTTTAAATAAAAAATGTAGCCCATTGCTTCCCAACCCATAGGTTACACCTTGACCTAACGTTTTTATGAAAGATTATTATGCTTACTTATGTACCTTAATTAGGGTTTGCTGAAGATGGCGGTATATAGACTGAATTAGCAAGGGTTGGTGAGGTGGATCGGGGTTTATCGATTATAGAACAGGCTCCTCTAGGTGGATGTGAAGCACCGCCAAGTCCTTTGAGTTTTAGGCTGTGGCCCGTAGTTCTCTGGTGAATAATCTTGTTGTGGATTATTTATGTTTATGGCTAGATATAATGGGGTATCTAATCCCAGTTTAGGTTCTAGCTATCGTGTAGGTTATAAATAATTGAAGACACTTTCGTTGTTGGGTTTTTGTAAATTTGGAGGTTTATACATCTTAAATTTATCTTATCTTCATTTATTTTTGGTGAGTCAATTTACACTCTTTACACCGTTGAGCCTATTAGCTAGGGTTAACCGTATGACCGCGGTGGCTGGCACGAAATTTACCAACCCTCTATTTATATAACTTAGTCAAACTTTCGTTCATTGCTTAATGTTTATCACTGCTGTATCCCGTGGGGGTGTGGTTGGGCAAGACGTTTTTAGCTGCAATTTGCGTGCTTGATGTCGGCTCCTTTTTTCCTGCGAAAGGTTTTAAGGGCATTCTCACTGGTTTGTTGATGCTTGCATGTGTAAGTTTATAAACAGCTAATAGAAAGGCTGGGACCAAACCTTTAATTTTTTTTTTGTTTTTGGGGTAAAAAACCCATCTAGGCATTTTCAGTGCCTTGCTTTGAATTTAAGCTACAAAAAC